TATCCAAATAACATGTCTTATTCTTTTCAATAATCCATATTTGTAGCAATGAAATACTATTGCTCCTCCCCGAAATGATATATGATCGATTACAAATATCTAGGATCTGTCTTCTCTATAAAGGACCTGAAATACCTTGCTTACGTATCATTGGAAAGTGCATTAACATAAATACGGCAGTAAGAAGAGGTAATACAAAAGTGTGTAAACTATAAAAACGAGTCAAAGTGGATTGACCGACACTAGCACTTCCACGTAATAACTCTACCAAAGGCGATCCTATTACAGGAATAGCTTCAGGTACGCCTGTCACGATTTTTACTGCCCAATAACCAATTTGGTCCCGAGGTAAGGAATAACCAGTTACACCAAAAGATGCAGTCAATACAGCCAAAATCACACCCGTAACCCAAGTCAATTCGCGAGGTTTTTTAAATCCACCTGTGAGATACACACGAAATACGTGTAGGATCATCATTAGCACCATCATACTTGCTGACCATCGATGAACTGATCGGATTAACCAACCAAAGTTGGCTTCAGTCATTATGTATTGAACAGAGGCAAAAGCCTCTGTAACGGTCGGACGATAGTAAAAAGTCATAGCAAAACCGGTAGCTACTTGTACTAAAAAACAAGTAAGTGTGATCCCTCCTAGACAATAAAATATGTTGACATGAGGAGGAACATATTTACTAGTTATATCATCTGCAATCGCCTGAATCTCGAGACGCTCCTCGAACCAATCATATACTTTATTGAGATAGGTAAACCAAAGAGACTCCCCCTCTGAGAACCGTATATGAGAATTTCATCTCGTACGGCTCAAGCAGAAACACCCAAATAGTGGTTGCAACGGATATGTAATAGAAAGTTTGAAACTTCTTAGCCACTTGATTCAATCGTCCCTGAAGATACGAAGCTAAGGAACCAAAACCCGGAATCTCTTCTTTGTGATGATAATGCCAAAATATCAAGTTGGCTCATCCGTCTTTATGTTGATCGTTACAGGCCTCTTGAATCTTCTCTTCCCCTATTTATTTTATTTTGGATTTGTTGTTTTTGTTTGTGCGTAATACGGATTTACTATATGTTTTGTTTACTATTGATAGGAATTCTCTTGTGGAGACCCTATGAATCGATTGAAACCTCAGATTCATACTAGAACCACGATGATTCAATAAAGCGCCCAAGCTAAGCCCAAAGGTTCTCTGAGTAAGAACCATTTGATCATCACTTATTCAATGAATGGATGGAATGACTAAAAATCCATAGAAACATTGGTCCTTCGGTCAAAATAAGCATAATTCTGAAGGAAGAAAAATCGTTCGATTTATGAAATACCTCTTTGTTTGAAAATTTGTTGGAGTCCGGTCGCGAGGTCTGAATAGTAGGTATGAATCATAGTTCAAATATTTCTTGATCTATTCCATATATTCCGTGCTCCAGATACTAGAATGAATATCCGACGAGGTAGAATCATCTCTATCGAGATGACAGACCTATTCTCTGTACTATCAATAGGATCAATTATAACAAGTCACACACTCATATTCCGGAAATACCGAAACAACGGAATTCCACGGTCGAACTACCAGAATGGCCTAGAAATCCGAGTCCTAAGTGATTCATTTTGGATTGAAAGGCTAGGACTTCATGGTTCTTATGGGACCTAACTCATTGAAATTCCATCCAGTAAAACGGAAGAATTATAAATCTCCAAAATAATAGATAGGAATATCGCAAATAGAGCCATTGCGACACCCATGAAGGGGGTAGTTCCCCATCCAGGAGCCACTTTACCATATTCCGAATTCAATGGTTTCAATAAATCCCCTGTAATAGTTCGTCTTGGCCCAGATCTAGAACTACCCTCAACGGTTTGTGTAGCCATAAATCCTATTGCATTGGTTGAGATCTGTTGACTTTGTATACTATTTCGTTGTAAATAAACGATCTTATCGTAGCGTAGATCCATCGTGGTCTTGAAATTATCTAATAATGGAAACAGCAACCCTAGTCGCCATCTCCATATCTGGTTCACTTGTAAGCTTTACTGGGTACGCCTTATATACCGCTTTTGGGCAACCCTCTCAACAACTAAGAGATCCATTCGAGGAACACGGGGACTAGTTGAAATAATGAACCTCCCATATTGGGGGGCTCATTACTTCAATTGAGATAATGAAAAATCATTTCATCTTTTTAGTCGGAACCTTAGGTGGTTCTCGAAAAAAGATAGCGAAAAAAATTATCCCTAAAGTCGAGACTAACAGGAATGTATAAACCAATGCTTCCATAGATTCGATCGTGGTTTACAATTATAGCTTCCACACCTATTTATTGGGGATCATTTCCCAGATAAAGAAAGGGCAAGAGTCAAAGAAAAGGCGATGATGAAAATCAAGATTTCTCCAATCCCTTATGTCAAATAAAAAAAATCAAATAGAGGCGAAAGATACCAGAGCAATGTTGTATCAGACTACTTGTCTCCTTGTAGTTGGATCTCCAAGTTTTTGGAATGCCCCAAATTCCACTTGAGCATCCAAATCTGGGTCAATACCAGCAAAAACATCTCTGAACAAGGTTCTAGCGCCATGCCAAATGTGTCCGAAAAAGAAGAGCAAAGCAAACGTAGCATGTCCAAAAGTGAACCAACCCCTTGGACTGCTACGAAAAACACCATCGGATTTCAAAGTAGCACGATCTAATTCAAAAATTTCACCCAATTGGGCACGTCTAGCATATTTTTTCACAGTAGCAGGATCACTATAACTGACTCCATTGAGTTCGCCACCGTAGAACTCAACAGTTACACCTACCTGTTCGACACTATACTTTGATTCTGCCCTTCTAAAAGGAACATCGGCTCTCACAATTCCGTCTCCGTCTACCAAAACTACTGGAAATGTTTCAAAAAAAGTAGGCATACGACGTACAAAAAGCTCATGCCCTTCTTTATCTCTAAAAATGGGGTGTCCTAACCATCCAACAGCTATTCCATCCCCGTTATCCATTGAGCCTGCTCTGAATAATCCCCCTTTCGCCGGATTATTACCGATGTAATCATAAAAAGCTAATTTTTCGGGAATTTTAGACCAAGCTTCCGACAAACTCAGATTTTCGGCTAGCCCGGCACCAACCCTTCGATATATTTCTTGCTGGAAGTATCCCTGATCCCACTGATAACGAGTGGGACCAAATAATTCGATCGGGGTAGTTGCTGAACCATACCACATAGTTCCAGCAACAACGAAAGCTGCAAAAAATACAGCAGCGATACTACTGGAAAGGACAGTTTCAATATTGCCCATACGTAATCCTTTGTATAGACGTTGGGGCGGGCGGACACTAAGATGGAATAGACCCGCTAATATGCCCAATGTCCCCGCTGCAATATGATGAGAGGCTATTCCTCCCGGAACAAAGGGATCAAAACCTTCCGCGCCCCACGCTGGATTTACAGATTGTACTTTTCCAGTTAGGCCATAAGGATCGGACACCCATATTCCAGGACCATACAAGCCTGTTACATGAAATGCGCCAAACCCAAAGCAAGCCACCCCTGAGAGAAATAAATGAATTCCAAAGATCTTGGGCAAATCCAAAGAGGGTTTTCCCGTACGTTCATCACAGAATATTTCTAGGTCCCAATACACCCAATGCCAGATAGCTGCTAAGAAGCACAAGCCAGAAAACACAATATGTGCCCCGGCCACACCCTCGTAACTCCAAATACCCGGATTCGTTATAGTTCCTCCTGTGATACTCCAACCACCCCATGAATTGTTTATTCCTAAACGAGTCATGAAAGGGATAACGAACATACCTTGTCTCCACATTGGATCAAGAACGGGGTCAGAGGGATCAAAAACTGCTAATTCGTATAAAGCCATCGAACCGGCCCAACCAGAAACTAGAGCTGTATGCATTATATGGACAGAAAGCAACCGACCGGGATCATTCAATACGACGGTATGAACACGATACCAAGGTAAACCCATGGAAATACCCCTTTATCAAAGAAAAAATAGACACTATGTAACTTTATCGCATTGGAAAAGACTATGCTATGGACCTCACCTTTTCAGTAGATTATCCCGAAGCAAGGGTTAATATTTATTCCGTTCCGTTGGTAATAATTGAACAATTCTGTTCGTAGGAACAAAGAGAAGCAGATCTATTCTATACCCAATAAGTACCAATACGCAATGGGGGTTGGTCCCATTTTTTGTGAGCGAATGCATAGATACTTGTTCATCATTCAAACGATCCATTCGGAAGAATTTTTCTTTATTCATTCTGTCTTCCTCCATGAACCTTCGAATCTATGGATAAAATACCCTAAACGGCAATATTATGAAGACAATAAACCCGTTGTTACGTTTCCACATCAAAGTGAAGTATAGTACTTAACCTCTTTTTCTTTAATTTAATGCCCATTGGTGTTCCAAAAGTACCTTTTCGGAGTCCTGGAGAGGAAGATGCAATTTGGGTTGACGTATAGTGCGACTTGTCAGACATATTGGGTCATATGGGATTTCCCCGTTCTCTCCCCCGATGGAGATATCCTCTCTTTCGCCCAAGAAAGATTGATTGAACCATCAATAATTCGGAGCGTGAAGTGCAATTAGATCAATTTATTGGGGGATCAATATTATCAATTAGAAGAATTTATGGTTGGCTTGGACCAATAAAATGAAGTATACAGGCTCCGTTCAGAAAATACCAAATTGGTAATCTATGTATGATTACCACTCGTATCATAAATGATTCCTTTATACCATATGAGTGATCTCATACTGCCAATCAATGGAGTAATATGATGAATACATCATATATTTGGCGGAAGACATGAAACGAATTGAAAAAAAAAAAAAAGAAGTCGTAGCAAAAAGAAGTGGTACTGAGATTATTTGTCCTATATGTGCAAATAGAATTCGGGCAGATCTTTACCCGGAGTAGAGCATAAACCTAAAAGAATTGAAGAGGCCCATTCAGGAACAAGAAAATTACATCGTGATTTGGATCTCGATGAAACAATACATCAATGAGAGGTTAGTTCGATAAGTTCAGTGAATTCTAGGGAAGCAAGTCAAGTCAAAACCCATGTTTCTTGAAAAATGGAAGAAAAAGCCCCTTCGTTAGGAAAAACCTGCTACGAAAAGAGAAAAAGGGCTCGAATCGACACATTGATTCTTTTTTTGTTTCGCAATTTTTATTTTTTGAACCGTATGCATCCAAAGGTGCGTGTACGGTTCCTAAAGGATACAATTTTGTCCTAATCAACCGACTTTATCGAGAAAGATTACTTTTTTTAGGCCAAGAGGTTGATAGCGAGATCTCGAATCAACTTGTTGGTCTCATGGTATATCTCAGCATAGAGGATGATACCAGGGATCTTTATTTGTTTATAAACTCTCCCGGCGGATGGGTAATACCAGGAATATCTATTTATGATACTATGCAATTTGTGCCACCAGATGTGCATACAATATGCATGGGATTAGCCGCTTCAATGGGATCTTTCATCCTGGTCGGAGGAGAAATTACCAAACGTCTAGCATTCCCTCACGCTTGGCGCCAATGAGTTTTTTATTTGAGAGAAAAAGAAGACTATGCCTTCGCCATATGGAATATGAATAATAAGTAATAATAGCATGGCACTTCGAGTTCGATATGAGCAAACCATTCTCATTTTTTCATAACATGAGATTATGTATCGAGATAGTAGTATGAAACAAAGGTTATTTCCGATTTGATCTTATGTATCGGGGGTCCATTTCAGCGTCACAAACCTTTTTGCTTCCACACCAGAAGTCTCTTTCCGATATTTATGTTATGAAAGAGTATGAAAAAAAAATCTCATTTTTTCCTTATTTGATCGGATCAGAAAGAAACTTTGGGATTGCTGAATCTCAGACGAGATAAATATATAAAGCAACGGAACCATCATAGTATTTTTTGACTCCTACGAAAGGAAGGATGGTAAATGGATCATTCAACGATCTGGGTCTGATGGATTCTATTTGTCTCTTTCTTCGATAGAAGGGAAAAAGAAATTCCATTGCAGAGCCGTATGCAATGCACAAAAGATGCCTGTACGGTTGTTCAATTCTATCTTTTTCTTCTTGTTATTCTTTATCCCCTCCTTTCGCCCGATCATACGAGATAGAGGAATCGTTTATTATGTTATATCATCAGGGTTATGATCCACCAACCTGCTAGTTCTTTTTATGAGGCACCCACAGGAGAATTTATCCTGGAAGCGGAAGAACTACTGAAACTCCGCGAAACCCTCACAAGGGTTTATGTACAAAGAACGGGCAATCCTTTATGGGTTGTATCCGAAGACATGGAAAGAGATGTTTTTATGTCAGCAGCAGAAGCCCAAGCTCATGGCATTGTTGATCTTGTAGCGGTCGAAAATACCGGGGATTTCGCATAAATCCGTGATTCCATTTCGAATCATAATTCGAATGAACCGTGATTTGATCTTTTATCTTCTTACCCGGGTAAAATATTAAATGGAAGTAATTCATAATCATCCGGTTAGGATCGATCTAAACCAGCCCATTCTGTATACGATTCAGCATGCCAACTATTAAACAACTTATTAGAAACACAAGACAGCCAATCATAAATGTCACGAAATCCCCAGCTCTTCGAGGATGTCCTCAGCGTCGAGGAACATGTACTAGGGTGTATGTGCGACTCGTTCAGATCATGAGCTAGAACAAATGAGACGATTTTTCCAGTATCAATGACTAGTACCAATGAATGGGATAGAATGGAAGAACTCCATTCACTATCTAAAAATAAAGATCTATCATATACCTCTATTGTATATGGAATTTATGGTTTCCATTGGTGCAAATCCAATCACCTCGATTTGAGATGAAAAGCAATTCTCCATTGGTAGCAAATGGTTATCCATTAAGCGGGGGAAATGGTATTTAAGAAGCAGAAAGATTATGCTCCTACTCTTGCAAGAACGGACTAACAGGGTCAGCTACCTAGCCAACCTTCATAATTAAATGCCGTCACTGTATGAATAGATCTCATTGTGAAAAGACCTATTACTGGAGAATTCATGGGTAGAGCCAAAGAGTGTGAACTGTACAAGTTACCAATAACATTGATTAAATGAGGGAAGGGGCTCCGGTGTATAGAGAGGACCTCACCGTTTAAGAAGTAACCATAGAAACGATGGAAGCCACTATTTATTTATTTATCCATTTACATTTACTACCTATTTATTTTATACCTATTTTATACCAAATATCGGTACAATTTCTTATTTTGAGGTGAAATAAATGCCTGGAAGAAATAAAAAATCGTGGTTGGGAAGGTCATAGTAGCAAAAGCCATTGGAATTTTTATTTTATACATCGGAAGAATCCGTTTTGTTATTAATAAACCAGGAGAGGGGAAAAGAATGACTGAAAGAAAAGAAATCGATTAGTTATTCATCAAAGTTTAATTTGATTCAATGACCAGAGTTAGACGAGGATATATAGCTCGGAGACGTCGAACAAAAATTCGTTTATTTGCATCAACCTTTCGAGGGGCTCATTCAAGACTTACTCGAACTACTACTCAACAGAAAATGAGAGCTTTGGTGTCCACTCATCGGGATAGAGGCAGGCGAAAGAGAGATTTTCGTCGTTTGTGGATCACTCGGATAAATGCAGTAACTCGTGAGAATAGGGTATCCTATAGTTATAGTCGATTAATACATGATCTGTACAAGAGGCAGTTGCTTCTTAATCGTAAAATACCTGCACAAATAGCTATATCAAATAGGAATTGTCTTTACACGATTTCCAATGAAATCATCAAATAAGGAGATTGGAAGGAATTCACCGGAATGATTTAAACGGAGTTCCCCGGAGAATGACCTCCGGGAAAGTAGAGTAGAAATGAATATGATAAGATAAGTAGTAGGAATGAACGAACACGTTTCAAAAAAAAAACGGATTTCTTCTTCTCCCATTCTTTTTTTTTATTCTATTACGACGCAACAATCAAATCTCTCGGCTTTTTCGAACAAAACATCAATCAATCTGATTTTGAATTCCAATTAGAGTTGTTTTGATTCAATTGAGGAGTAGGCCTATTTATTTCTGGTTCTAGGACCAGTAGTTCTAGGGATCGACTCGGTTTTCTCAAATTGTTTCTCATTATTAAGAAAAGGTAACGAAGATAAAATACGAGCTTGTTTTATAGCAATAGTAATTAATCGCTGTTGTTTCAAGGTCAATCTATTCACTCGTCTAGATAATATTTTTCCCTGTTCACTAATAAATTGACTAATTAAACTCATGTTTCTATAATCAATTCGATCCCCCGATCCAATTGGGGGCAAACGCCTACGAAAAGATCGCTTGGATTTACGAAAGAGTCGCTTGGATTTATCCATGGTTTATTCCTTATCTCTAAAATCCTATTTCTTCATTCATTTCGGATCCGACCGAAATAGGACTTGATTTGTTTATATATATATATAATTTCTTCCTGTTCCTTGGAAGGATGGTACACGTGTTCTGTTCGATCTATTTCTTTATCTCCCCATGAATCGTATGCTTGTAACAATAAGTACAGAATTTTCTCAATTCCAATCGACTAGGTGTATTGTGTCGATTCTTTTGAGTAATATATCTGGAAGTGCCCCGCGATTCTTTATTGAAATCATTTCGGACACAACTGGTACATTGCAAAATAACTATTCCTCTGACATCTTTACCCTTGGCCATGAACCTCCTTTGGATTCACTCAATTCTTCTATTTTCGATCCGAACCGAAGAAGAAGAAAGGAACGAAAAATAAATAGAAGATAGGTTGCTAACTCGAAATCCAATTATTAAAGATTTCGTTGCAATCAATAAAGTAATAAAATCATAAGTAATACAATTCTTTCTAACTATTAATTATTCCTAATCCCAGCATTTCATTTACTATCTTGTATGATCTCGAACAGCTTGCCCTAGACCCACATTTCTATTTCTGTTCTACCTCTATTAATTCTATCCTGAACCCGGACTGAGGTTCAATCCACTTTTATTCTTTCTCTTTCCTTCCTATCCTAAAGAACTGAAAAAAAAAAGGGGGGGTTGGTCACAGAGAATTTATTGTATCTCTAATCTTCTTCATTCATCCATTCCCATGTCAATAACTAGAATGAAAAAAAGGGGAATACCAACGCATCTGGGAATAAACGATTGATCTCTATCAATAGACCTGCTAAAGACCCAAACCATAGAGTAGTTAGCACAGGTGCCACGGAGAGATATGTTTTTATATCTCGCATTGAAAATCCTCCTTCTTTATTGGAATACATATATGATCAGATGCATATGTAGTTAAAGATCACTTGTATTTGTACGTGGAATCCCTAACTAAAATGGATATGTACAATGATCCGGTAGATGAGATCTACCTGTACCTAAAACAGAAAAAGATGACCCCTTCTTCTTGAGCATTACCGATAAATATGAATTCTTTTATACGTTAGGTTTCATATGTATATAATTCTTTTATTATATGAGATATGAGACCAAAAAGAAGAAATGGCAAGAGAAATTGTATATAGATAGAGGAAATAACGATGTGGAAAACAAGACAGGGATTCTCTACAATGACACTGTACAACAATTAAAAGGGATGTAGCGCAGCTTGGTAGCGCGTTTGTTTTGGGTACAAAATGTCACGGGTTCAAATCCTGTCATCCCTACCTATTATTTCTCCTATGGGCAGTAACGAGGGGTCAATTGAGATCGATGAAAATTGGACATAATCTTTTATTTTATGATACTATATGCAATGCATGCAAAATGGATTGGGGGTACAAAAAGAATACTTTTCTTGACAGTCGTATCTGCTGTCATAAGAAAGCGCTCTTAGTTCAGTTCGGTAGAACGTGGGTCTCCAAAACCCGATGTCGTAGGTTCAAATCCTACAGAGCGTGATTCTGTTCTTGTAATGTCGAATCACAATAAAA